AGTAGAATGCCTGATAAAAGGGTTACTTTGATAGAGTAAATAATATGCCCGTGCATTTCTATTATGCGCTCTAGAATCAAACTAGATCTTGAAATATCAAAAATTTCTGTACCTCCTATACTCTCGCATACCCAGGCGAGTAAGCTAATCAAGCTAATGGGTTCATACCCCATCTATAAAGGTTGTACTCCTTTCTTATCTAATTGCCCAATTAAATAAGATCTTATTTTGTTCGTCCCTCGCCCTAGGGACCTTAATTGCAATTTCATCTTATTCATGAATAGGAATATGATTAGGTCTAGAAATTAATTTGCTCTCATTCCTACCTTTAATAAGATCACCAAAAAATGTATTTACTTCAGAATCAGCTCTCAAATACTTTATTTCCCAGGCCTTAGCCTCAGCCATCTTACTTATATCTTTAATTTTGTTTGCATCTCTTTCTGTCCATATTCAAATCTTTAGAGTATACCTTAGAATAATCTTAAATTCTTCACTTTTCCTTAAAATGGGAGCTGCCCCTCTCCATTTCTGGTTTCCTGAAGTTATTGAAGGTCTAAGATGATTTAATAGTTTAATTCTCTTAACATGGCAAAAAATTGCTCCTATAGCTTTGCTTACTTATACAACTAAAGCCCAGTCTCTATCAATTATTATTGTTATTTCATGCATGATAGTAAGTGGTATTTCCGGTCAAAACCAGATTAGATTACGAAAAATTATGGCATACTCTTCGATTAATCATATCGGTTGAATAATTACCGCTGCTTTATTTTTCGAAACTGTTTGGGTTGTTTATTTCCTTATCTATACTATTATCACAGTCAACATCGTGTTAATGTTCAAAAATTATAATTTATTTTCTTTAACCCAAATAATTTCATCTATAAATTCTAACCCTATAATCAAATTGTTTTTTATTCTCAATTTCTTGTCCTTAGGAGGCCTTCCCCCATTTTTAGGATTTTTACCAAAATGAATTACTATTCAAGTTATAGTACAGGAAAATTTATTTCTTACAGCTGTAATTTTAACAGTTTCAACTCTCATAACACTTTATTTTTATTTACGAGTAACATTTAGAACAAATTTGTTTTCAATAAGAACTTCTTTTTCTCTAAAAGACAGTCCATATTCCTTGTTTGTTATTTTAACCTCTAACCTTGTAACACTGGCAGGGTTAGTTATAATCACCTTAGTTTTTAATTATTTATAACTAAGGATTTAAGTTAAACAAACTTATGACCTTCAAAGTCATCAATAAAGGTATTCTTTAAGCCTTAGGGCTAACCCACTTTTAGATTTGCAATCTAATGTCATTTTGACTATAAGACCGGTAAGAGAAATTTAATTCGTTAATAAGTTTACAGCTTAACGCCTAAGCTCAGCCATCTTACCGAATAAATGACTATTCTCGACAAACCACAAAGATATCGGTACACTTTATTTCTTACTAGGAAGCTGATCTGGAATAGTAGGAACTTCCTTAAGAATTCTAATTCGGGCCGAACTCGGAAATCCTGGCACTCTTATTGGCGATGATCAAATTTATAATGTAATTGTAACTGCCCATGCATTCATTATAATTTTTTTTATAGTTATGCCAATCATAATTGGAGGTTTTGGGAATTGACTTGTTCCTCTTATGCTTGGAGCTCCTGATATAGCCTTTCCTCGAATAAATAATATAAGATTTTGATTACTCCCTCCTTCTTTATCGTTTCTACTGATAAGTAGAATAGTAGAAAGAGGAGCCGGGACTGGATGAACAGTTTATCCTCCTTTATCATCAAATATTGCCCATAGAGGGGCTTCTGTAGATCTAGCTATTTTTAGACTTCATCTTGCAGGGATCTCATCTATTTTAGGGGCAGTTAATTTTATTACAACAGTAATTAACATGCGAGCCACAGGTGTTTCTTTTGACCGTATACCCTTGTTTGTCTGAGCGGTTGTCTTAACTGCCCTTCTTCTTCTTCTTTCCCTTCCTGTGTTAGCAGGAGCTATCACAATACTATTAACAGACCGAAATTTAAACACAACTTTTTTTGACCCTGCTGGAGGGGGGGACCCTATTCTATACCAACACCTATTTTGGTTTTTTGGTCATCCAGAAGTATACATTCTGATTTTGCCCGGATTTGGGATAATCTCCCACGTTATTAGACAAGAAAGTAATAAAAAGGAAACTTTTGGAACTTTAGGAATAATTTATGCAATAATGGCAATTGGTTTACTAGGCTTCATTGTATGAGCCCATCATATATTTACAGTAGGTATAGATGTAGATACACGAGCATATTTTACATCTGCAACAATAATTATTGCTGTGCCTACAGGCATTAAAATTTTTAGTTGATTAGCTACACTTCACGGAACTCAACTAAATTATTCTCCTTCAATGTTATGATCCTTAGGATTTGTTTTCTTATTTACAGTAGGAGGATTAACAGGAGTAATTCTTGCTAATTCTTCAATTGATATTGTTCTTCATGACACTTATTACGTAGTGGCTCATTTCCATTATGTTCTTTCCATGGGTGCAGTATTTGCTATTATAGCTGGTTTCGTGCACTGATTCCCTTTATTTACTGGGGTTTCATTAAACAACAAATTTTTAAAAATTCAATTTGCTATTATATTTTTAGGTGTAAATATAACCTTTTTCCCTCAACATTTCCTTGGATTGAGAGGAATACCTCGACGGTATTCTGATTATCCAGATGCTTACACAACCTGAAATATTATTTCATCAATTGGGTCTTTAATTTCTTTAGTAAGAATTATTCTCCTATTGTTTATTATTTGAGAAGCTTTTATTTCAACACGAAAAAGATTATCCCCATTGAGAATAACATCTTCCATTGAATGACTACAAGAAATACCTCCTGCCGAGCACAGATATTCTGAACTTCCAATATTATCTAATTTCTAATGTGGCAGAATAGTGTAGTGGACTTAAACCCCACATATAAAGTATATACTTTTTTTAGAAATAGCTACTTGAAAAACCCTTCTTCTACAAGACAGAGCATCTCCATTAATAGAGCAACTTTCTTTCTTTCACGATCATACATTATTAATTTTATTAATAATTACAGTTCTTGTTGGTTATCTAATAATGAGTTTATTTTTTAATAAATATAACTATCGTTATTTATTAGAAGGTCAAACAATCGAACTAATCTGAACCATTTTACCAGCAGTAACTTTAATTTTTATTGCTCTTCCGTCTTTGCGTTTACTTTATCTCTTAGACGAAATTAATAATCCATTAGTTTCTGTTAAATCTATTGGCCATCAATGATATTGATCTTATGAATACACGGATTTCAAAAGAATTGAATTTGATTCCTATATAATTAACCCTGTAGAGTCAAAATTATCAAATTTTCGTCTTCTAGATGTAGACAATCGTGCTGTTCTTCCCTTTAATTCTCAAATTCGGATAATAATTACTGCCGCGGATGTTATTCATTCTTGAACAATTCCTTCATTAAGTGTAAAGGTTGATGCAACTCCTGGTCGTCTCAATCAAATTAGATTCTTGATTAATCGAGCAGGATTATTTTTTGGTCAATGTTCTGAAATTTGTGGAGCAAACCATAGATTTATACCTATTGTTATTGAAAGTATTTCACCAAAATTATTTATTAGATGAGTTTCTAAAATAAGAGAATCTTCATTAGATGACTGAAAGCAAGTATTGGTCTCTTAAACCACTTAATAGTAAATTAGCATCTACTTCTAATGAAAGATTTAGTTAAATTAATAACATTAGTTTGTCAAACTAAAATTACCTTATAGTATTCTTTAATTCCTCAAATATCTCCTCTTAAATGATTAACTCTAATATTAACATTTGTAATAATTTTTTTTATATTCAATTTGGTCAATTTTTTCTTTAGAAGATATAGACCTAGACAAGTTTTCCAAAAATGAAGTAAAACTTCAAAACCTTGAAAATGATAACAAACCTATTTTCATCTTTTGATCCCTCAACATCAACGAGAATTTCATTAAATTGAATTAGAACTACAGTAGGAATCATTGCTGTTCCAGTTCTCTACTGACTTGTTCCGTCTCGATTTATGGCCCTGTGAAAAACTATCACATTTGTTCTTCACAAAGAATTTAAAACTTTATTGGGACCATTTTCTTTAGGAAGAAGCTTAATTTTTATTTCTTTATTTACAATTATTGTATATAATAATTTTCTTGGCTTGTTTCCATACATTTTTACAAGAACAAGACATTTAACTTTAACACTAACACTGGCATTACCTTTATGGGTAAGTTTCATAATTTTTGGTTGAATTAATAATACTACACACATACTTGCTCATTTGGTTCCTCAAGGAACTCCCCCCGTTCTTATACCTTTTATAGTTTGTATTGAAACCATTAGAAACTTAATCCGTCCTGGAACTTTAGCAGTACGATTAGCTGCTAATATAATTGCTGGACATTTACTTCTTACCTTATTAGGTAATACTGGATCATTAATTTCTACTAAAATTTTCCCAATCCTAATTATTACTCAAATTGCTCTTTTAGTTTTAGAATCAGCAGTAGCCATTATTCAATCATATGTATTTGCAGTTCTTAGAACTCTATACTCAAGGGAAGTTACCTATGACACACAAAAACCACCCTTTTCATTTAGTAGATGTAAGACCTTGACCAATTCTTGGCGCATTTTCAGCTATAATTACTATAACAGGAATCATTAAATGATTTCATCTTTTAAATAGAAATTTAATATTTTTAGGATTAACAGTTACCGGCTTAATTATGTTCCAATGATGGCGTGACATCTCGCGAGAAGGAACTTTCCAAGGACTTCATACCTTCCCAGTTACAATAGGGCTCCGATGAGGGATAATTTTATTTATTACCTCAGAAATTTTCTTTTTTATTTCTTTTTTTTGAGGATTTTTCCATAGAAGACTTTCTCCCTCAATTGAGTTAGGCATAAACTGACCCCCAAAAGGCATTATTCCGTTTAATCCTATTCAAATTCCTTTACTAAACACCCTTATTTTATTAACTTCTGGACTTACTGTTACGTGAGCCCACCATAGGTTAATTGAAAATAATTTTAATCAAGCTTTACAAGGTCTTGCTCTTACAGTAATTTTAGGTGTCTACTTCACCCTTCTTCAAGGATATGAGTATCAAGAAGCCCCTTTTACTATCTCAGACGCTGTCTATGGATCTTCTTTCTTCATAGCAACCGGATTTCATGGAATTCATGTAATTATTGGAACTACGTTCTTGGCAGTATGTTTATACCGTCATGTAAACAACCATTTTTCTTCAATTCATCATTTTGGATTTGAAGCTGCAGCTTGATATTGACATTTCGTCGACGTAGTGTGACTCTTCCTTTATATTTCAATTTACTGATGAGGTAGATATTAATATAATATAACCATTATATTTGACTTCCAATCAAAAAATCTAGAAATAGTATTAATAATTTACAGAATAATGATCAGAGCGTTTACTATTTTCATAGTTTCAATACTAGTAATATTCCTGACTTCTGTTCTATCAAAAAAAACTTTTATAGATCGGGAAAAAAATTCTGCATTTGAATGTGGGTTTGACCCAAAAAGATCCGCTCGATTGCCATTTAGCTTACAATTCTTTTTAATCGCTGTAATTTTTTTAATTTTTGATGTAGAAATTGCCCTTTTAATCCCCCTGATTTCTGTAATAAAAATTAGAAAAATTTCCAGATTTGTAATAATCACCTCTTTATTTGTTATTATTCTTTTATGAGGTCTTTATCACGAATGAAATCAAGGGGCTCTAACTTGAGCTATTTAGGATTATAGTTAATTATAACATTTAACTTGCACTTAAAAAGTATTGATTTTTCAATTTATCTTAAATAAGAAACAAAATTTGTATTTAGTTTCGACCTAAAATTATGGAAGGACATTCCCTTATTTTTAACCGAAACCAAAAAGAGGTATATTACTGTTAATGATAAAATTGAATGAATATTCCGGTTAAAGAGGTAAGATACTCAAAAACAAGCTTCTAACTTAGTTTTTTAGTGGTGAAATTCCATTTATACCTCTGTTTTTATAGTTTAACAAAAACATTACATTTTCATTGTAAAATTAGAGTCAATCTTAAAAATACTTAAAAATTAAAATTACCTTGATATCTTCAATATCACGCTCTTTGTTAAGCTATTTAAGTAAATTATAACAAACATAAAAATAAGTCATATTACAGTCAAAGTTAAAAATACCTTTAAATTATTTTTATATAACAATTGTATAAATTGAGATAATAATCTAATCTTAAAATAAAAATTTTGACCACCTCTATATTCTGATCAACCTTGATCAACAACTCTATAAAAAGTTCGCCCCAAAACCAACGGATAGAAATTTACCCCAAACGTTGAAATATAAGGTATATTTCATATAGAACCAAAAAATCGAGATCTAACCTTGAATAGAAATGATTTAGAGTCCCTTCCTAAAGAAAATTTTGATATTTCATAGCCAATATAACCCCCAACTACTGTAACAAATAATGCTATTAATTTTATAAATACTGATAAACAAATAAAATACGGAACAGAAAAAACTCCTCAGCTTAATACCCTTCCTATAAACACCACTAGTAAAATTAAACCTCTCATACCCTTAATTATAAATCTATCAGAATCCCCAATACTTCTTAAACTTAAAAAATTATAGTCCCCAGTAGTTGAATAATAAATCAATCGGGCAGTATAAGCCACTGTTAAGCCAGTGGATAAAAAATAAATTACGTATACGTATATACTAATATAATTTATTGATACCACTTCTAAAATTAAATCTTTAGAGTAAAATCCTGACAAAAAAGGTAAACCACACAAAGATAAATTACAAATGATAAAAAATGCACAAGTCACTGGTATCCGATAAACGACACTTCCTATAGACCGAATATCTTGCCTATTAATAAATGAATGAATTATTCTACCAGCACATATAAACAACAACGCTTTAAATAACGCATGTGTTAAAAGATGGAAAAAAGCTAAAGTATAGCCTCCCATCCTTAAAATCCTTATTATTAGCCCTAATTGTCTTAGCGTAGATAAAGCAATAATTTTTTTTAAATCATACTCATACCTTGCACCTAAACCTGCTATAAACATAGTCAAGCCTGACACAAATAATAAAATATATAATACTAAAGAATTTAAGGCTAAACTAAAACGAATAAGCAAATAAACTCCTGCAGTTACAAGAGTAGAAGAATGAACTAATGAAGAGACTGGAGTAGGGGCAGCTATTGCTGCTGGAAGCCAAGAAGAAAATGGAATCTGAGCTCTCTTTGTTATAGCTGCTAATAATATCAATAACGAAATTAAATTTATTTCTGGTCTATCCTTTAAAACTTCAAGAAAATAAATATAATTTCAGCTCCCAAAATTTAATATCCAACCAATTCTTATTAAAAAAGCTACGTCACCTAACCGATTAGTAAGAGCTGTCAGTATGCCCGCATTATATGATTTAACATTTTGGTAATAAATCACGAGACAATAAGAAACTAACCCCAACCCGTCTCATCCTAATAAAATTCTAATTAAGTTAGGTCTTAAAATTAAAAACAGTATTGAAATTACAAATATTACAACCAGTATAATAAATCGATTTAATCTATTATCACTTCTTATATATTCCATTCTATAAAAAATAACTATTGAAGAAATAAATATAACAAACCTTCTAAACAAAAGAGATATTCAATCAAAAAGTAAAGTCATTATAACTCCACAGGAGTTAATAGAAACCAATTCAATCTCTAAAACTAATCTATATCTTAAAGATAAAAATCTTAGTCTTAGTATAAATCTAATAATCCTAATAAACAAAAATGTACCAAAATAAATCAAACAAATATTAATTATCTATGGTTAAATAACTTCCCTGACTCCACAAATCAAAATTTTTTTATAAACTACATAAATAAACCCAACACATAAAATATTCTCTTTTCATAATCAATAAATTTAACGGAAATCAATGTATAAATAATAAAAGGTACTCGCGAGATTCCCCTCCGCTAAAAGAGTACACTCCACTAAACAACTGGCCATGCTGTCTGTATGAGTATAAAAACAATGAATAGACAGCTCTAAAAAAAGAAATTAATGAAAGTAACACTATTCTTCAAATTCTTCATGAAATTAGCCTATTAATCAAAGAAATCTCCCCTAATAAATTTAATGAAGGAGGAGCTGCTATATTAGAAGAACATAAAAGAAACCATCATAAGGACATTCTTGGCATTAAATTAATTAAACCCTTATTTAAAAAAAATCTTCGCCTCCTTAATCGCTCATAAGAAATATTAGCTAAACAAAATAATCCAGAAGAACAAAGACCATGGGCCACTATTATAGTCAAAGCCCCGGTAATTCCCCAAAAATTAAGAGTTATAATTCCCCCTAAAGCTAGACCTATATGAGCCACTGAAGAATAAGCAATTAAAGCTTTCAGGTCTCTTTGACGTACACAGATTAAGGAAACATAAAATCCACCTATTAACCTAATTACAATAAATGTTAAATTAATTTTTACTGCTACAGGTAGTAATATAGGCATAAGTCGCAATAAACCATACCCCCCAAGCTTCAATATAATTCCTGCTAAAATTATAGAACCAGATACTGGAGCCTCTACATGAGCTTTTGGAAGCCACAAATGAACAAAATATATAGGAATCTTAACAAATAGAACCATTGTTATACATAAATAAAACATAAAATAATCAATTCTATTAAAGAAGAAAAAAAATTCTAGAGATCCTACTAATCTATAGTAATAAAAAATTCTAATTATTATGGGAAGTGAAGCCACTAAAGTATAAAATAATAAATACACCCCTGCTTGAATACGCTCAGGCTGATACCCTCAGCCTAAAATTAAAATCAAAGTAGGAATCAGTCTAAATTCAAAAAATAAATAAAATACAAATAAATTTAAAGAAGCAAATGTACAAATTAAAGAAATCAATAAAAGAAGCAAAACAAACAAAAATAAACTATAATAATAATTAGATTTGAAAATACCCCTTCTTGCTATAACTATTAATGAACACACTCAAAATCTTAAAAGAATTATTACAAATGATAATAAATCTAACCCTCAAATATATCTAATAGCCCCCAAGCTAGAACTTGTAACTATTACTCCTGTAAAGACTATAATTATAATTATATAAAACCTTTGACTTAACCAAAACCTAAAGCTTAAAAATCTTAAAGGAATAAAAAAAATTAAAGTTATTATAATTTTTATCATAATAAAGTAAAAGACCGCCTGTAATCATTACCATAAGAACGTATTAGTAACACCAGTAAAGAAAGACCAAGAGCTCCTTCACATACTCTAACCGTTAAAAATACTAAAACAAAATAAAATTCCCAATTAAAAAATGCTAGTAAAACAAACAAACCTATAAACAAAGACACTACAACAAATTCTAATCTTAATAATATAGCAAGTATATGTTTTCGGTTTAAACTGAAAGATAAAACTCCCATCAAACTCGAAACAATAAAAATAACTTTATACCTTAACATTAGTCTTAATAATTTAAACAAAATACTGGTCTTGTAAATCAGAAATAAGAATTTCTTTTAAGTCATTTTCAGGAAAAAGCCTAAGCCTTTCTTTAATCTCCAAAATTAATATTTTATAAACTACATCCTGCTTTATGTTAACAATCATCCCTCCTATAATAATCCCCTTTATAAAACACCCTTTATCTTTAGGGGCTCTTCTTTTGTTACAAACTATTTTAATTGCTTTAACAGTAAGAACATTTACTTTAACATTTTGATTTTCATATATTATATTTCTTATTATAGTTGGCGGAATACTTGTCTTATTTATATATATAACAAGAGTAGCCTCAAATGAGAAATTTCAATTTTCTTGGAAAACCTGATTAATTCTTGCTTTAACAATTGGTATTTTAACTAAAATTAAAATTAGTAATACTTGAAACTACCACCTTATTAATATTAACTCAGAAAATATTAATAATTTAAAAATTTTTATTATATCATTGAGAAAATTTATTAATCTACCATTAATTTCAATTTCAATGTCATTAATTATTTACTTATTAATTACTCTTATTGCTGCTATTAAAATTATTGACATTAAACATGGCCCAATTCGGCACAAAAACTAATGAAAACCCCTATTCGAAAAATTTCTCCTGTTACAAAAATCATTAATAATTCTTTAATTGATCTTCCCACACCTTCTAACATTTCAGCATGATGAAATTTTGGCTCCTTATTAGGATTATGCTTAGGTATCCAAATCATTACAGGAATTTTTTTAGCAATGCACTATACATCTAATATTGACTATGCATTTAATAGAGTAATCCACATCTCTCGGGATGTAAATTACGGATGAATCCTTCGTACAATTCATGCTAATGGTGCTTCATTTTTCTTTATTTGCTTATATTCTCATATTGGACGAGGTTTGTACTATTCATCTTACGTGTTAGAATTAACCTGAACAGTTGGTGTTCTTATCTTATTTTGTGTTATGGCCACAGCATTTCTGGGCTACGTACTCCCTTGAGGACAAATATCATTCTGAGGAGCAACAGTTATTACTAATCTTCTATCAGCTATTCCTTATCTAGGAACAATAATTGTTCAATGATTATGAGGTGGCTTTGCTGTAGACAACGCTACACTAACACGATTCTTCGCCCTCCATTACTTGTTACCTTTTATCGTAGCTGCTCTTGTAATAATCCATTTACTTTTCCTTCATCAGACTGGATCAAATAACCCTTTAGGAGTAAATAGCAATATTGACAAAGTCCCCTTTCATCCCTATTTCTCTTATAAAGATGTATTCGGATTTATTTTCATAATCAATCTTTTGGCAATATTAATCCTTATTAATCCTAACCTTTTAGGAGACCCAGAAAATTTTATTCCAGCCAATCCTCTTGTTACCCCTATTCATATTCAGCCTGAATGATACTTTTTATTTGCTTATGCAATTTTGCGATCTATTCCTAATAAACTAGGAGGAGTTATCGCTCTTGTCTTATCAATTGCCATTTTATTTATCGTTCCTTTTATTAATAAAAAAAAAATCATAAGCAATCAATTTTACCCAATTAATAAATTAATATTCTGATTATTTGTTTCAATTATCCTTTTATTAACTTGAATCGGGGCTCGCCCAGTTGAAGATCCTTATATTCTGACAGGACAAGTATTAACAGTAGCTTATTTCCTTTATTTTGCTATTAATCCTGTAATTCATATTATATGAGATTCAGTTATTTACAAGCATTAGTTAATGAACTTGCTAAAGTATATATTTTGAAAGTATAAAAAAGAGTAAAATCTCTATTAACTTGACTACTAAATTTTGTTCACTAAATCGATGCGGCAAAAAATATTATTTTTAGTCCAAAAAAAAATAATAAAAAATTTAAAGCCACAGGTAAATACCTTTTTCATGCTAAATACATCAACTTATCATATCGAAATCGAGGTAAGGTTCCTCGAACCCACACTCACATAAATGACATTAGGCCTAAAAGTATAAAAATTATACTTCTAAAATAATTACCCCCCAAAAATAAAAAACAACATATCAATCTTATAAATAAAATTCTTGAATATTCAGCAAGAAAAATTAAAGCAAATCCACCTCCTCTATACTCTACATTAAACCCCGATACTAATTCTGACTCCCCTTCAGCAAAATCAAAAGGAGTACGATTTGTCTCAGCTAATCTTGATACAAATCACACTAATCTTAAAGGAAAGTATAAGAAAAAAAATCATAAAATATCTTGAAAAACTATAAAATCTAATAACCTGAGCCTAGAAACCAAAAAAAGAAATGATAATAAAGTTAAAGCTAACCTTACCTCATATGAAATAGTCTGAGCTACAGAACGAAGGCTCCCCAATATCGAATAATTTGAATTTGAAGATCACCCTGCTATTATTACAGTGTATACTCTTAATCTCGCACAACAAAGAAAAAATAATATTCCTAATCTAAATCTTATAAACCCTCTAAAAAGAGGGATACAAAACCAAATTAGTAAAGCCAAGAACAAATTAAAAACAGGAGAAAAATAATATAAATTAAAATTTGACATTAAAGGATATATTTGTTCTTTAGAAAATAACTTCACAGCATCTCTGAAAGGTTGGGGAAATCCAATAAATCCTACCTTATTAGGGCCTTTCCGTAATTGAATATATCCTAGAACTTTACGTTCTATCAATGTTAAAAAAGCAACTCTTACTAAAACACAAATAATCAGTGTAATTCCACTAATAAACAGTATAAACCTGTCTAAATAAAAAATTATTACTTGTATAAATATACATAAATAAATTCTAAATTTATAGCACTAATCTGCCAAAGTAATATTAATATTCAAAATAAAATTTAATATAAAAAATTTTTGGTCCTTTCGTACTAAAAAATTTTATTATTATAAAGATAGAAACCAACCTGGCTCACGCCGGTTTAAACTCAGATCATGTAAAATTTTAAAAGTCGAACAGACTTAACCTTTTTAGCCCTTACACCAAAAGTTAATTTTAATCCAACATCGAGGTCGCAAACTAATTTATCGATAAGAACTCTCCAAATTAATAACGCTGTTATCCCTAAGGTAATTTACTCTTATAATCATTAATAATGGATCAATCATACACGAATTAGTGTTCAAGAAAAAGAAAAGTTTATTAAATTTTCCTATCGCCCCAACAAAATTAATTTACTAATATAGAATTAATAATTCTAAACCTTGACTATACTAGGAAAATAATAAAATTCTATAGGGTCTTCTCGTCCCTCATGAAAATTTAAGCTTTTTCACTCAAAAATAAAATTCAAACTTATTAACTTAAGACAGTTATTTTCTCGTCGAACCATTCATTCCAGCTTTCAATTAAAAAACTAATGATTATGCTACCTTTGCACGGTCAAAATACCGCGGCCATTAAAAAAATCATTGGGCAGGTCGGACTTAAAATTATAACCAAAAAGACATGTTTTTATTAAACAGGCGGAAAATTAATTTGCCGAATTCCTTAAAATAATTTATCAACTTTTATCGATTTTACATTATTATTTACTAATTCTATCATTATTACATAAAACACAACATTAATTCTATAATTCTAATAAAAACTTTAAATAAAAAAAAATCACGTAAACTATAAGTTCAGTTAAAATACACTGCCAAAAATGAAAACTTCTAATCCTATTTAAAATAAACTGTTCATTATTATAATAATTATCTTAAAAGCTTATCCCCTTAAGAATTCCTAAAGTAATAATTAAATTCAAAAAAAAAAATTCTTACTCTGGTTAATTTAATTAATTTCTTAGAAAACCAGATATATAAAAGAATGACTAACATATAATTACAAAAAATCTGTTATAAATAATTTTTCTACATTAAAATTTACAGACTCTTAGCCCTCTATAATTCGGGAAAACTTTATAAAAACTCAAGTTTTAATAAACCCTGATACAAAAGGTACTATATATAAAATTTTCTTATTTAAATTTTAAAATTCCCATCACTGTACAACTAAATTATCATAAAATTAATTTTATCAAAAATTACTCTAACTAAAAATTCCTTTTTTTAAATATTAATAATAAAAATTTGAATAATCAAATTAAACTGAATTCCACAGTTAACTTTTTAATGTAAATAAAATGCTTATCCCAAGCTCTAATTTGTCTTCCCAGGCACACTTTCCAGTACACCTACTTTGTTACGACTTATCCAACTTTAAAGTTGGAGCGACGGGCGATATGTGCATATTTTAGAGCTAAAGTCAATTTAATTATATTAATAAATTTACTGTCAAATCCAATTTCATATAATAATTTCATATCATAATCCATAAATATATTTATTGTAACCCATCACTTCTCAACTATCTACTGTACCTTGATCTGATTTAACTTATAATTATAAATATCGAAAATTTATACACTCAAGAGATATTCAAATAACGACGATATGCAAGCTTAAAAATTAAGTTAGATTAATCGTGGAATATCAATTATAGGACAGGTTCCTCTAAATAGGCTAAAACACCGCCAAATTATTTAAATTTCAAGAATAAACTAATACTACTCAGGAATTTAATCTTTACATTCAAAATAATAGGGTATCTAATCCTAGTTTTTTAAAGAATTTAGTAAATCTTTCCTTTACATTTATTACATTAGAAATAAAATTCCACCTTAAAATCCTAAATTTAAATTTCAATTATAAAATTATTACTTACCGAACAAAATTAAATAACACTTTATGTCTAACCGCAACTGCTGGCACAAAATTTGTTAGTGAAAATATGGGTATCTAATTCTAAGTTACCTTAATAAGCAAATCTACCTACTGCTCATGTACTTTCTAAATTAATCTTTACATGTAGGGTCACCATATATTTAATTTTTAAGCTTTAATAAAACTTTGTTTTACTAATACCAAAAATATCTCTAGGTTAATTATATATACCATCAAGCTAAGGTCAAAAAAGACTCTATCTTAAGAAACTAGAACTAATTAAATACCTTAAATCTTTAAAAATAAAATTACTTCCTGCCCAAATCTTCATAACAACTCCTAGCCCAGAAAATCTGTACTTCTAAAAGTAGGTGCCCAGTACCTCCTGCCCAATGCAGGGTACCCCTATTAATTTGCTGAAATCCGACGACTGCTACCCAAACTATTTCTTGCCCCAAATCTTCATAACAACTCCTAGCCCAGAAAATCTGTAACTTCTAAAAGTAGGTGCCCAGTACCTCCTGCCCAATGCAGGGTACCCCTATTAATTTGCTGAAATCCGACGACTGCTACCCAAACTATTTCTTGCCCCAAATCTTCATAACAACTCCTAGCCCAGAAATATATTTATAAGCGATTAATTATTAAATTATTTATAAACAAGCAGTTTAGAATAGTTTTTTAAAATTTCGAGGATTCAAAGCCAATTTTCTTTTAGTGAACAAAAAAAAAGTATAAGGAAAAAATATCAAAAAATTGAAATATTGAATTTTTCAAAACCGCCCCTTTTAAAAAAAAATTAATCTCAAAAATTCCCGTCATTTTGCCTCAAGCAGTAATTCCCAATTTGAGTAAAACTTGATTTTAAAAAAAAAAAACTCCTCCATTTTTCCTACTTCCGATATTTTTTATACCAGTGTATTTTACCAAAAAATTAAAATATTATCTCCTATCAGAATATTAACCCACAGAATTATTTAAAATTCTAGCCCCAAAAAAGTTGTTGTTTGTCCCCGGGGGAGTCTGTCTTCCGGGGAATAAACATAAATTTTTCCCTCCCCGGGAAGCTTAATAATTTTCTACAACTCAGAAAAAGGAGCTTTAAAATAAAATACCCAGCTTGATCAAAAAATAATGAAAAAAAAAACCTTCAGATTAATAATTTCTTGATTTATAAGGCTCCCCGGGGAGAAAAAAATTTATGGCCATTCCCCGGAAATCCAGGCTCTCCGGGGACCTAATTTAGAATTTCTTATTCAAAAATTATAATTTATAATTCCCCTTAGAATGCCATAAACCTGGAAATTTAAAGTAATTTATAAAAACAAAGAAGCTTAGAGCCAATTTTCTTTTAGTGAACAAAAATAAAAAAAAAAATAAACTCTCAAATATCTAAATTTTTTCAAACCCCGATCTTTTAAAAATTTATAAAATATGCTTAAAGTAATTTTCAGGCTAATTTATTTTCTAGATAGTAAAATTTAGGTTATAGTATAAAACTTTATTTTATAGAAAAAACCTGCGTTTTCGTGTGAATTCTTGCCCTCATGTAAAATCATAAATTCTCTGTTATTTTATGCCAAAATTATAACAGTTTAGGAGTTTTTATTTGCCCAAAATAAAAAATTCCTG